AGCCCCCTAAAGACTTTACCTTAATAAATTAATTTAATTAACCTATCAAACAATTTAAACCCAAAAATTAAAAACAAGCTTGAAAAGTAATAGTATGTCCCATTTTTTATAAAATAATTTCTAAAGGAAATTTTCTGCTGAGAAATTTCCCTTTTTGACAAAGTTTCTTTTTCATTTTTCTGAGGTAGTGATACAAAAAATTTCTAAAAAATCTATAATATAAAATTAATTTTTATAAATCCCTTAACAAATAAATAATACTACAGGTAATTATCAAATAATTTGGCAGATTATAAATTATTAGTTTATTCTGTACCCCGTTTTTACAAAAAAAAAAATTATTAACTTAAATTAAACTTAAAAAATAGAATCAAATAATATGTAACATATCAAACGTGACTTTCCTATTAAATTTCTTAAAAAAATATTAAATAAAGTTATTCCCATGAAGAAGAATTTCTTATCTATAAATTAAAAATTTATTGCTTTTAGTTAAGCTATTTCACGTATATAATTAACTTAAAGACCTAAAATAATTTATATAAAAAGAGAAATTTTTAGTAGTATTAATGAATTTACCTCTTTTTCAATCAAAATGAAATGTGCCTTACACCAACTAAAAAAAAGATAAGCTAAATAAAGCTTTTGGGCTCATATCCCAACGATAGTAAAATACTTCTTTTTAATATAATTAAATGCCTGAAAAAGGATTACTTTGATAGAGTAAATCATGTATTGTAAAATACTTTAATTAAAAATTTTTAAAATAAATTTTATATGTTAATTATAATTCCGTCTTTTATTTATATTTTTTTTATTTTTATTGGGACATGAATTTCTATTTCTTCAGTTTCAATATTTGGTATATGACTCGGTCTCGAGTTCAATTTAATGGCTTTCTTACCAATAATTATTAATTTAGAAAATAATAAAAAAAGTAGAGAAGCCGCTATTAAATATTTTCTTATTCAAGCAATTGCATCCTTAATAGTTCTTATATCTTTTTTAATCTATTTCTTTTTATCTAACTTTTTTATTTTTAGGCTCCCAAATTTAATTTTAACTATTTCCTTAAGAATAAAATTAGGGATAGCCCCCTTCTATTTATGATTTCCGGAAGTTATAGAAGGATTAAACTGAATTAATGCCCTAATTTTATTAACTTGACAAAAAATTTCTCCATTAGTCATTTTATCTCTATTTTTTAATTTCAAATTACTAATTTTTTTATCTCTCCTTTCTGCATTAGTGGGAGCAATCATAGGATTAAACCAAACGTCTTTACGAAAAATTATAACCTTTTCTTCTATTGCTCACCTAGGCTGAATAACAAGAATTATTTCCTTTGATAGAAACTTATGACTTCTTTATTTTATAGTTTATAGCTTTACAAGGTTTATTATGGTCCTCGCATTTATTATATTCAATATTAATTATTTTTCACAAATTGCTATAATAAAAAGAACTAAAAAAAAAATAATTATCTTTATTAATATATTATCCCTAGGAGGAATCCCTCCTTTACTCGGATTTTTCCCAAAGTTAATGGCTTTTTCAATTTTAAAAAGAAGAATTCCCATTTTAATATTATTAATCACATCAAGACTTATTACCTTATATTTTTATATGCGAATTTGTTTTAGAACTTTTACCCTCTATAACCAAACAAAACTATGAAATTATAAAGAAATCCACAAAAAAAAAATTACTAGGTTAAGAATTTTATCATTTATAACTTTAGTAGGGATAATCCCTATAAGGGTCTGATTCTTTTAAAATTTATAAATCTTCTTAATTTAAATAAGTATTTCCAAATAACTAATTTTTTAAAATTAATAACTATAATAGCTGATTAAATAGGAATTCTTAAACCTAAAATCCTTTATTTTTAATAACAGGAATATAAAGTACTAAAATTATAATAGCCCTTAAAATACAAATATTCTATTTCAGTAAACTTAATATTAAAAATATTTTTTTAAAAAATGGCTAAAATAATAAAATTTCAAAAAAAATATTAAATCTTGCCTATGTAAATTATAAAAATTTATATAAATATACTAAATTTATTATAAAAATGGGGTTCAAATAATTTAAAAAAAAATATAGGTCTGTGGTTCCTAAAATGTACGGTGTGCTTTGGACAAAACGCGACAATGATTATTTTCTACAAATCATAAGGACATTGGAACTTTATACTTAATTTTCGGAGCTTGGTCAGCTATAGTAGGCACAGCTCTTAGGATACTAATTCGTGCTGAATTAGGACAACCAGGAAGTCTTATTGGAGATGACCAAATTTATAATGTAATTGTGACTGCTCATGCCTTTATTATAATTTTCTTTATAGTAATACCTATTATAATTGGAGGATTTGGTAACTGATTATTGCCATTAATATTAGGAGCCCCCGATATAGCTTTTCCCCGCCTTAATAACATAAGATTCTGACTTTTACCTCCCGCATTAATATTATTAATTAGAGGATCTTTAGTAGAAGCTGGGGCTGGAACAGGGTGAACAGTATACCCCCCTTTAGCTAGGAATATGGCCCATTCAGGGGCCTCTGTAGATCTATCTATTTTTTCTCTCCATTTAGCAGGAGCTTCATCAATTTTAGGAGCAATTAACTTTATATCTACCGTAATTAATATACGTAGAGTAACAATAACCTTTGACCGATTACCTTTATTTGTGTGAAGGGTATTTGTGACTGTAATTCTTCTTCTACTATCCCTTCCCGTTCTAGCAGGAGCTATTACCATACTTTTAACAGACCGAAACTTAAATACCTCTTTTTTTGACCCCACCGGAGGAGGAGACCCTGTTCTTTATCAACACTTATTTTGATTTTTTGGACACCCAGAGGTGTACATTTTAATTTTACCTGCCTTTGGAATAGTTTCTCATATTATTTCTAATGAAAGGGGGAAAAAAGAATCTTTTGGTACCCTAGGAATAATCTATGCCCTTGTTTCCATTGGAATTCTAGGTTTTGTTGTGTGAGCCCACCACATATTCACCGTAGGAATAGACGTCGATACCCGAGCTTATTTTACCTCCGCTACTATAATTATTGCAATTCCAACAGGAATTAAAGTTTTTAGATGACTAGGGACATTACATGGAACCCAATTTTCTTATAGCCCTCCCTTATTATGAGCTTTAGGATTTTTATTTCTTTTTACTGTGGGGGGGGTGACAGGCGTGGTATTAGCTAATTCCTCTTTAGACATTGTTTTACATGATACCTACTATGTAGTAGCTCATTTTCATTATGTTCTTTCTATAGGAGCTGTCTTTGGGATTATAGCAGGAGCAGTTTATTGATTTCCATTACTAACAGGAATTACTATAAAACCTAAATGACTAAAAATTCATTTTATTTCTATATTTATTGGTGTAAATTTAACATTTTTCCCTCAACATTTTTTAGGATTAGCAGGAATACCTCGTCGTTACTCTGACTACCCTGATGCTTATACTTCCTGAAATATTTTATCGTCAGTAGGCTCAACTTTATCTTTTATTAGATCTCTAGCCTTTGTATTCATTGTTTGAGAAGCAATAATTTCTCAACGACCTCTAATATTTAGACAAAATTTATCATCAAACTTAGAATGAGCCCATACTACCCCTCCTCATTTTCATAGGTATGAAGAAATCCCTCTTTTTGCAAGACCTTCTTTAAAATTATTAATGAAATAAAAATTATTCTAAAATGGCAGATTAGTGCCATGGACTTAAGATTCATAAATAAAGGTTTAAATCCTTTTTTTAGAAAATGGCAACATGATCACAACTTAATTTTCAAGATAGAGCCTCTCCTTTAATAGAAGAACTTATTATATTCCACGACCACACAATATTAGTTTTAACTTTAGTAACTATTCTTGTAGGATACTTAATTTTAACCTTATTCTTGAACAATTTTATTGACCGGTTTCTTTTAGAAGGACATTTTATTGAGATTATTTGAACGGTAGCTCCCGCATTCTTATTAATTTTTATTGCTTTACCTTCCCTACACCTTCTTTATTTATTAGATGAATACGACAACCCCTCAATTACTATTAAATCTATAGGTCATCAATGATATTGGTCCTATGAATACTCAGACTTTATAAACTTGGATTTTGACTCTTATATAATCCCTTCAAAAGACTTAGAAGAAAATCAATTTCGCTTAATTGAAGTAGATAACCGAATGATTGTCCCTATAAACATATATATTCGAATTTTAGTGTCCTCTACAGATGTAATTCACGCCTGAACAGTTCCATCCTTAAGAGTAAAAGCAGATGCAGTTCCGGGACGATTAAACCAATTAACATTTTTAATTAACCGCCCTGGACTATTTTTTGGACAATGCTCAGAAATTTGTGGAGCTAACCACAGATTTATACCTATTGTAGTGGAAAGAATTTCTATAAAAACTTTTTTAAATTGAATTAATAATTACGAATAAAAAAAATTTTTAAAGCAAATTGCAATTTTTTATTCCTCATATATCTCCTATTATATGAACCTTAATTATGATTATAACCTTTTTAATAATTATCCTGACAATAACAATAATTTATTTTAATATTACCCTTCACTCCCCTTTTACTTTTAAAGTAAAAAAAGATTTAAAATTTTTTAACTGAAAATGATAACTAATTTATTTTCCTCTTTTGACCCTATAGCATCTTTGGTATCTATTCAAATTAATTGAATCAGAACCTTTCTAGTTACTACAATTTTCTTCCCAATATTCTGAATCTTCTGCTCAAAAGCCAATTTAATATTTTCAGAGTTAACTTCTTACGTAACAAAAGAATTTATTCCTTTATTTAAAAGCTATAAAAATATTATTATATTTAACGTCCTATTTATATTTATCTTAATTAATAACTTGTTAGGATTAATGCCTTATATTTTTACAAGAACAGCCCATATTGCTGTAACACTTTCCATGGCAATAACCCTATGACTACTTTTTATAATTTATGGCTGAGTTAACAATACTAATAACATATTTACCCATCTAGTACCTCTTGGCACCCCCATTATTCTTATACCCTTTATAGTATTAATTGAATCTATTAGAAATATTATTCGTCCAATTACTCTATCAGTTCGACTAGCAGCTAATCTAACTGCCGGACACTTATTATTAATTTTAATGGGGGAAAGAATAGTAAATTCAAATTTTATAATTATTATTTCCGTGAGAATCGCACAATTTGCTTTAATCACCCTTGAAACTGCCGTAGCCGTAATTCAGTCCTATGTTTTCGCTACCCTTTCTACTTTATATGCTAGAGAAATCTAATAATACCAAAAGAAAGATTAATTAAAATATAATATTAGAATGTCAAACTAAAATTGCCTAAAGGCATCTTTCCTTACAAGCATTTACTAAATGACAAATCATTCTCACCACCCCTATCATATGGTTGAAATAAGTCCATGACCTTTAACAGCCTCTATCGGGGCTTTATCACTTACAACGGGTCTAGCCCTCTGATTCCATTTAAACCGACTAGAACTAATTATTATTAGATTTTTAATTATTATTATTTCATCTTATCAATGATGACGAGATATCTCCCGAGAAGGAACTTATCAAGGTCTCCATAGAAAAATCGTCCATGGAAATCTCCGTTGAGGAATAATTTTATTTATTGTCTCAGAAGTATTTTTTTTTCTTTCATTCTTTTGAGCCTTCTTTCACGCTAGTTTAGCTCCTTCTGTAGAAATTGGAACTCAATGACCTCCTACGGGTATTGACCCTTTTAACCCTTTTCAGGTCCCTCTTTTAAATACTGCAATTTTATTATCCTCCGGAGTTTCTATTACCTGATCCCATCATGCCTTAATAAATAAAAATCATACGCAGGCAGTTCAAGCTCTATTTATTACTATTGTTTTGGGTGTCTACTTTACATTAATTCAAGCTTACGAATATATAGAAGCATCTTTTTCAATTTCAGAAGCAGTTTATGGCTCAACATTTTTTGTTGCCACAGGCTTTCACGGACTTCATGTAATTATTGGAACCACTTTTTTATTTATTTGTCTATGCCGAATAATTAAGTTTCATTTTTCTCCAAAACACCACTTTGGGTTCGAAGCTGCCGCTTGATACTGACATTTTGTTGATGTAGTGTGACTATTTTTATATGTTTCTATCTATTGATGAGGAGGGTATTTAATTAGTATAAAAAGTATAATAGACTTCCAATCTTTAGGTCTTAATCATAGATTAAATATAAATAATTTAAAAAATTTTTGCCTCTAACCCAAGCTAAATAAAATTACACACTAAAAATAATTTATATTATAAAAATAAATTAATGAATATAATAATTATAAGTATTACCCTTTCCATACTTATTAGAATCTTACTAGCCGTAATAGCAACTTTATTCTCAAAAAAACCAGTCTTAGATCGAGAAAAAGCTTCCCCCTTTGAGTGTGGTTTTGACCCAAAAGACACTTCACGACTTCCTTTCTCTATTCGGTTTTTTTTAATTGCTATTGTGTTCCTAATTTTTGATATTGAAATTGCTATTCTGCTACCTATTAGAATTATTTCCAGATCTATTCCCCCTTTAATATGAGCAACTACAAGATTCTTATTCCTAATTTTGGTAACATTGGGATTATTTTATGAATGAATTGAAAGAACCCTGGATTGGATTACTTGAATAAAAAACAATAAATTTGTAACTGGTTTCGACCCAGTCTTTAGATCCTCAGATCTTTATTCTTTAATTATAGCTATAAAAGCAAAATCACTGTTAATGATTAGAAAAGAAAATTTAACTTTAATTAAGAAAATAGAATTTTTTAAAAAAATATCTGACCTGCAATTAGAAGAAGGTATATTATACCCTATTTTAGAAATCTTTATAGTATACAAAAATACACTTCATTTTCATTGAAGAAATGAAATTTTATTTTCTTAAGATAAGAAACTGAAAATTTTAAGCTTCTAACTTAAAAAATTGCAAACTGATTTGTAACATTTTCTTAAAATAGTATATCTCAATTTTCGTTTAAAAATAATCGTTTAAATTCTTTTTTTTCCTGAATATCAGGTTCAATATGATTTCTCCCTTTTTTATCTTCCGAACCTTTAATTTTTTACCCTTTATTAAAAGGAAATGAAATAATAAAATTTAGAGATTTAGGGTGGCTAGAATTATTAGATAAATTAAAAATTCTAGGTTAATAAAGTTCTTAATCTAATACACACACTAAAAGAAAATATTTATTCAACCTCACAACTTCAATGTAATGCTTTTATTAAGCTATTTTAGTTTAAATCAGCAAGTAAGCTCTTAATATTAATCAAACAATAAAAATAAAAATTTTAATGTCTCCTATAAAAATAAAATTCTTAAAAATATCTAAAAATTTTATAAATATCCTTATAACTCCCTGGCCCCCTAATAATTCTAGCCACCCTAAATCTCTAAATTTTATTATTTCATTTCCTTTTAATAAAGGGTAAAAAATTAAAGGTTCGGAAGATAAAAAAGGGAGAAATCATATTGAACCTAATATTCAGGAAAAAAAAGAATTTAAACGATTATTTTTAAACGAAAATTGAGATATAAAATAACCAAAAAATAATCCAGCAATACACACAAACAGAGTTAAATTTTTTAAAAATATAGGCAGCACAATTAATGTAATATCTATTAAAACTCAAAATATACAAGCTCCAAAAAAAATAGAAAATAAAGTTAATCCCCTACAAGACTTAATTATTACTCCTCTTCCATCAGATAAATTAATAGGTTCATTTAAAATAAAACCCCGGCTAATAGTATAATAAATTAAACGAAAAGTATAAGCTAAAGTTAAACCAGTCGCAAGAAACAATACCATTAAACTTAAAAAGCTAATTTCCTTTATAAGAGAAAGTTCTAAAATTAAATCTTTTGAATAAAACCCCGCTAAAAAAGGTATCCCTCTTAAAGCTAAATTTGAAATTACAAATCTTGACCTAATAAACGGTAATGAAACCAATATACCTCCTATTAGACGAATGTCTTGCCAACCTTTATAGCCATGAATAATACACCCCGCTCTCATAAATAACAAAGCTTTAAATAAAGCGTGTATTAAAAGATGGAAAAAAGCAACTTTAATTATCCCGACAGAAAGAGTAAACATTATTAAACCCAATTGCCTTAAAGTAGATAAAGCAATAATTTTTTTTAAGTCAAATTCATAACAAGCCCCTAATCCTGCTATGAATATTGTTAAAACAGACATAATTATTAGTATTTCATTTAACCAAAAATCATAAACTCATCCAAAACGGATAAGTAAATATACCCCCGCCGTCACTAAAGTAGAAGAGTGAACTAAAGATGAGACAGGCGTAGGAGCAGCTATAGCTGCAGGAAGTCAAGCAGAAAAAGGAATTTGGGCCCTTTTAGTTAAAGAAGCCAAAACAATAAGAAACCTAACTAAAAACAAAGAATTATCTATTCCCAATCAACCTAAAAATCTTCAGTCTCCATAATTAATTATATAAACAATCCCTAATAAAATAAATACATCCCCTACACGATTGGATAAAACCGTTAAAGTACCCGCATTAAGAGATTTAAAATTTTGATAAAAAATAACTAAACAATAAGAAACTAACCCTAACCCGTCTCACCCTAACAATATTCTAATTAAATTAGGCCTTAAAATTAACAAAGCTATAGACCCAACAAACCCAACTATTAATATAACAAAACGAGCTAAATTTAACTCTCCTCTCATATATTCTCTAGAATAATAAAATACCCTGCCCGAAATAAATAATACAAAAGATAAAAAAATAAAGGAAATTCAGTCAAAAAGAAAAACTAACAAAATATCCCTTCTTCCTCAAGAAAAAATATTAAACCTAATGTACAAACCATAAGAGACATTTACTATTAATAATCCCAAAATAAAAAAAATAGCAGAAAAAATAATTAAAAAAATAAAAATTAAATTTCTTAACCTTACAAAAATCATTATTTTATTTTTAAAAATACTTAAATTTATAAAATTTTCAAATTATTTTATAACTAAAATTTAAATCTAGTATTATATTTGAATAATAAGACATAAAATCTACCTCCAAAATTAAAAATATTAAAGGAAAAAAATGCAAAAACAGAACTAAAAATTCTCGAACTAACCCGTCCCCTATTGACCGCATAGACATAAAAATTTTTCCATGTTGAATTCTAGAAAATAAATATAAACTATAACAAGCTCCAAAAAAAGAAAAAGCTATTAAAAAAATTAAAGAATCTATTCTAAATCTTAAAATTCTTCCCAGCAATCCTAATTCCCCTACCAAATTTAAAACAATAGGTGCCGCTAAATTTCCAATACAAAACATAAATCACCAAAAAGCTATTCTAGGTATAATTTCTAAAAAACCCTTATTAATTAAAATTCTTCGAGATCCTCTACGTTCATAAAGAACGCCCGACAAATAAAATAATCCTGAAGAACAAAGTCCATGAGCAATACAAATATACAAACAAGAACTAAATCCTCACAAGCCTCAACTACCTAATCCCCCCAAAGCTAATCCTATGTGCCCCACAGATGAGTAGGCAATCAAAGATTTTAAATCTGCTTGCCGCAAACAAATAAATCTAACATAAAGTCCTCCTAAAAGACCTAAAGAAATCATTAGCCTTCTTATAAACATAACCTTCCCGTCAAATATTATTATAAAACGCATAAAGCCATAACAACCTAACTTCAATAGAACCCCAGCTAATATCATTGAACCAGATACTGGGGCTTCAACATGGGCCTTGGGGAGTCATAAATGAACAAAAAAAGCAGGAAGCTTAATTATAAAAGCAAAAATAGAAAAAAAAAATCAAATATTAACTATCTTAAAGTCTGATTCTAAAACTTTTATTAAAATAAATCTTAACCCCCCAAATTTCATTCATATAAATATAATAGAGATCAATAAAGGTAAAGAACCAAAGATAGTATACAAAATTATATATAAACCTGCTTGCAAACGTTCAGGCTGGTAACCCCACCCCACAATTAATAAATAAATAGGAATGAGAGAACCCTCAAAAAAAATATAAAATGAAATTAAATCTGTAGAACAAAAAGTCAAAAACAATAAAATAATTATTAATATTAACACAAATAGAAACTTTCTATAAAAATAATTAATAAGTTTATAACTATGCCTTGCTATTAATATTATTAAAACAATTCAAAAAGATAAAAAAACTAAAAATCATCTTAAGGTATCCACTCCTAAATAAGAAAACCTAATAATGTTATCCCCACACTTCATTAACCAAAAAAGACAGATTCTGACCATAAAAGGATATATAATTATAAATTCCCTAAACAAAGTTATCACAAAAAAACCAAAAATACAAAAAATAAATATTAACATCTTAAAACATTAAAAGAATTAATTTCATCGTTCCCATGAGAACGAACAATCCCTACCATTAAACTTAAACCTAAACTGCCCTCACAAACAGAAGCAACCAAAAATATTAATAAAACAAAAGCTTCTAAACCTAACCTCATAACAACTAAAAAAATAGCGAAAAATAGAGATAAGACAATATATTCCATCCTAATTAATATATTTATTAGATGCTTACGGTTAGAAATAAAAACCCAAAATCCTACAATTAAATTAGAAATAAAAACTATAATTAAAAACCTTATCATTAATTTATAATAATCAAAACTGATACTAATAGGTCTATGTAGTTTATAAAAAAATATCGGTCTTGTAAACCGAAATAAGATTTCTGTCTCCTAGACTATTTCACTATTAATTCTTATATTTTTATTTAATATAACCTTTATATTTATATTTCATCCATTGGCAATAATTTTCATTCTAATTATTCAAACCCTCCTAACCGCTATAGTAATATTTTATGTTACACAATTTCCTTGGTTTTCCTATACCCTAATTCTAGTATTTTTAGGGGGAATATTAATTTTATTCATATATATATCCAACATTGCTTCAAACGAAATGTTTAAACCCAACTATAATTTATTAGTATTTTTAGTAATAACCCCTCTAATTTTATTTTTACTAGAAAAAACAGACATCCCCCAAAGAAATGAAGGAAACCCCAGAGAAATTTTAAACTTTTACAACCTTAGAATTTTTAAGCCCTATTCTGAATCGGTAATACCTATTACAATTATTATAGCCCTTTATATTATTTTAACACTATTAACGGTAGTAAAAATTAGTAAAATAAGTCAAGGACCCCTACGCACTAATTAATGATAACTCCCCTACGAAAAAATCATCCTCTCCTAAAAATAGCTAATATAGCCCTAGTAGACCTTCCTTCTCCCTCAAATATTTCTTATCTCTGAAATTTTGGATCCCTATTAGGAATATGCTTAATTATTCAAATTTTAACAGGGTTATTTTTATCTATGCATTTTGCCTCCGACGCAAATTTAGCCTTTTCATCAATTATCCACATATTACGAGATGTAAATAGGGGGTGATTAATACGAACACTACATGCTAATGGAGCCTCTTTCTTTTTCATTTGTATATACCTACACGTGTCTCGAGGAATATACTACGGATCCTACAAATTACTTCACACTTGAATAACCGGCGTTCTAATCTTATTCTTAACCATAGCAACTGCCTTTATCGGATATGTCTTACCCTGAGGACAAATATCCTTTTGAGGAGCAACAGTAATTACAAATCTTTTTTCAGCTATTCCATACTTAGGAACAGATTTAGTGCAATGAATTTGAGGGGGATTTGCTGTAGATAATGCAACACTTACTCGATTTTTTGCTTTACATTTTCTTCTACCTTTTATTATAACAGCCATAATTATAATCCACTTACTATTCCTTCACCAAACAGGATCAAATAACCCTTTAGGAATCAATAGAAACTCCGATAAAATTCCCTTTCACCCTTATTTTTCACTCAAAGACACGGCAGGGTTTGCCATTTTATTTTTATTTTTAATATTAGTTACCCTACAATTTCCTTATACCTTGGGAGATCCTGATAACTTTATCCCTGCTAACCCCCTAGTAACACCTGAACATATTAAACCTGAATGATACTATCTTTTTGCTTATGCTATTCTTCGTTCTATCCCCAATAAGCTTGGGGGAGTCTTTGCCCTTGTAATATCCATTGCTATTATTCTTTTACTTCCCTTTTCTCAAAAAAGAAATTTCCAATCCCTATCCTTTTATCCAATTTCTAAATTTTTATTTTGAATTTATATTAGATCTGCCGTACTTCTAACATGAATTGGGGGTATACCCGTAGAAGATCCTTATATTCTCATTGGCCAAGTTCTTACTATTGTATACTTTTTATTTTTTATCCTTTGTCCCCCGATAAATTTAATTTGAGACTTATCCATTAGACATAAAAATAATTTATAAAATAATTTAATTAAACTATTTGGCTGAAGGGAAAGTTAATGTTTTGAAAACATTTTATAGAAGTTCGAATCCTCTAATAGTTTGTATAATTTTAAGAAAATTAAATCAAAAAAACTAAAATTAGTATCATAAATTTCCAAAACTTATATTTTTATAAAACTATTTTTTGAAAATAATGTTTAAACAAATAAATTTCAACTATAGCTTTGAAGGCTATCGGTTTTTTTAACCTAAAACATTAAAAAATATTAAAAGAGAGAAATACCCGTAATAAGATTTACAATCTTATGCCTTTAAACTCAGCCATCTTTTAAATCAAATAATAAGCGTCAACTAAAAGTATTTTTACTCTTGCAAAGTACTATTTTATTAATAAATTATAACGCCTAAAAAATCTCAAATAATACCTTAGCCCCTATATACAAAAATAATATATGCAAAGAAAAAGGCAAAATACTTTTTCAAGCCAAACTTATCAACTTATCATAACGATATCGAGGAAAAGTACCCCGTAGCCACAAAATCAGAAAAATAAAAAAACCAACCTTAAAAAAAAAGATAAGTCTTATTAACCCCCCTAAAAACAACACTACTATAACAGACCTTATTAAAATAATTATAGCGTATTCTCCTAAAAATAATAAAGCAAATCCTCCCGAACTATACTCAACATTAAATCCTGAAACAAGTTCAGACTCCCCTTCAGCAAAATCAAAAGGAGTACGATTTATCTCTGCCACACATGAAACAATTCATACTATTGATAACATAAAAAAAAAATAAACTAAATAAAAAGAAGTCTGAAATTCAATAAATTCTTCCAAACTTAACTCCCTAATAATAACAATAAAAGATAAAATAGCCAACGCTAAACTTACCTCATAAGAAATTGTTTGTGCTACGCCTCGTAAACCCCCTAACAAAGAATACTTAGAATTAGAAGATCACCCCGCCAATATTAAAGGATATACTCCTAACCTAATAACACAAAGAAAAAAAAAGAAACCAAATTTAAAATCAAAAAATCCTCTATCAAAAGGAATTAAGACCCATAAAAATAAAGACATAAAAAATATAAAAACCGGAGAAAAAAAATATATTAAATAATTTGAAACGTAAGATCAAGTTTGTTCCTTAGAGAAAAGCTTAATAGCGTCTGAAAAAGGTTGTAAAACCCCTCTCATACCAACCTTCCTTGGCCCCTTTCGAACCTGTATATACCCCAAAATTTTACGTTCCAGTAAAGTAATAAACGCCACAGAAACCAAAACGCAAATTAATAAAATTAAATAATAAAATAACAAAATCATTATAAATTAAGAAACTTAAATTCTTATTTTTAGATTCTAAATCTAATACATTTTTCTGTCAAATTTATATAATTTTATTTAGCCTCATTATTATTATAAGTATTACTCTTAACCAATCCTTTCGTACTAAGTTAAAATATAATCTTCAAAAGATAGAAACCAACCTGGCTTACGCCGGTCTGAACTCAGATCATGTAAAATATTACGGGTCGAACAGACCCTAAAACATAGCTACTACACCATGTATTAATTTTAGTCCAACATCGAGGTCGCAAACCTTTTTGTCGATTTGAACTCTCAAAAAAGATTACGCTGTTATCCCCTAGGTAATTTTTTCTTTTAATCTCTTTTTAAAGGATCACTAATTCCCTTTATAAAGGTTTAAAATAATAAGAGTTAATTTTATCTTAATGTCGCCCCAACAAAATATTTACCTTATTTTATACCTTAAAAAAATAATAAATAAAAATAAGTTTAATATAAAACTCTAAGGGGTCTTCTCGTCTTTTTGAATTATTTTAGCATTTTCACTAAAAATTTAAATTCAATTTATATAAAAAAAAAAGACTATTTTTCGTTAAACCATTCATACCAGTCCTCAATTAAAAGACAAATGATTATGCTACCTTAGCACAGTCAAAATACTGCGGCTCTTTAATATTATCAGTGAGCAGGCCTTACCTTCTTTTACAGAAAGAAATGTTTTTGTTAAACATTCGAAAATAATTTTTGCCGAATTCTTCTTTTAAAACTTTAAAATTAAACAAAATTGATTTAATTCAATTTTTTAACCTAAAATAAAAATCTACTTATACTATCATTTTTTCTTAACATTTAAAATTTAAATTTAAAGCTCTTTTTTAACTAGAATAATCTATAAATCTTTTACATCAATTAATTATTAATAACAAAATTTTATGGCTAATTCCAAGCCTAAAATAAAAAAATAACTTATTAATATTTCTAAAAATTTTTTTAGCTCATCCCAAAAAAATTAAATTATACTTAAAAATTTACTTTAAAAAAATAAAATTCTTGTATAATTAAACTGAATTTATTTAAAAAGCTACTAGATAACAATAAAAACGAATAAAATTTCTCTCCGAAACATAATTAATTAATTTTTTTACTACAAAAACTAAAAAATATATTTAGATCTTTTATTTTCGAGAATATATATTTATAATATAATTTTGATAATCCCTGATACAAAAGGTACCTTAATAAAAAGTTCTTTTATCATATAAAATATTTCAAATATTTCAACTTTCCTTTACAGTACTAATCTCCTATAGTATAAAATTTAATTCAAAAAACTTACTAAAATTTTTATATCTCAAAACCAAATATTAAATAACTAGAATTTATAAATTAGAAACCTTAAAATAATATTTAAGAATCTTCTCAACGTAAATGAAATGCTAATGCTTGTTTCTAAAATACTATTTAAATAGCTAAAATTTAACTCAAGTACAACTTCCGTTACACTTACCTTGTTACGACTTATCCCTAATATAAAGAGAGCGACGGGCGGTATGTACACAAGACAGAGCAATAATCAATTTTAAAATAATTTACAATTAAATCCTCCTTTAAAAAATTTTTCATATTTTATAGCCGTATATTATTTCACATTGTAACCCACCTCTACCTTTTATATAAACTGCTACATTGCTTGAAGTCAATGAAATTATCATTATAGAAAATTTTTTATAAAAACCATCTAACAACAGCGATATACAAGCTGTATTTACTAAATAAAAGTAAGATTATCGTGGCTCATCATTTACAGGGCAGGTTCCTCTAATAAGCTGTCCAGCCGCCAAACCCATTAAATTTCAAAAAACTTACTATTCTAAGATTACTTAAATATGTTAGTAACAGGGTATCTAATCCTGGTTCCTGTAACCTTTAATGTAATTAACTAATAAAATAATTAATAAAATATTTAATTGTACCTATAAAATTTTACTAACTAATTTTAATTAAGACTAATTACTACCTTATAAATCAATTTAAACTTTAAATTTACGTATAACCGCGGCTGCTGGCACGTAATTTTCCACTTATAACATGATTTCCTAAGTAAAACTTATATTTATACTTAAAATTACCTACTGAGAATCCCCAAAAAAATTTATCATTACCATTTATTTTTGCTTCTACTAACATGTAAATACTATCAAATAACTTAAATAACAATATGGACCTAACAGTTCTTT